CTTAGCATTCAATGTGTATTCCTGAATAATCTAATTTTTCAATTATTCAACCATTTCATTTTACCAAGTTCAACGTTAGCCAGATTAGTCAACATTTATATGTTTCGATGCAACAACAAGATGTTATTTGTAACAAGTAGTTTTGTTGGTTGGTTAATTGGTCACATTTTATTCATGAAATGGGTTGGATTGGTATTATTCTGGATACGGCAAAATCATTCTATTCGATCTAATAAGTACCTTGTGTCAGAATTGAGAAATTCTATGGCTCGAATCTTTAGTATTCTCTTATTTATCACCTGTGTCTACTATTTAGGCAGAATGCCGTCGCCTATTGTCACTAAGAAACTGAAAGAAACCTCAGAAATGGAAGAAAGGGGAGAAAGTGAGGAAGAAAGCGATGTAGAAACAACTTCCGAAACGAAGGAGACTAAACAGGAACAAGAGGGATCCGCCGAAGAAGACCCTTCCCTTTGTTCGGAAGAACAGGAAGATCCGGAAAAAATAGATGAAACGGAAGAGATCCGAGTGAATGGAAAGGAAAAAACAAAGGGGGAATTCCACTTTCACTTTAAAGAGACATGCTATAAAGATAGCCCAGTTTACGAAGATTCTTATCTTGATACCTATCAAGATAATTGGGAATTGGGAAGACTTAAAGAAGAGAAAAATGAAAAGACTTATTTCTGGTTTGAAAAACCTCTTGTGACTTTTCTTTTCGATTATAAACGATGGAATTGTCCATTGCGATATATAAAAAATGATCGGTTTGAAAATGCTGTACGAAATGAAATGTCACAATATTTTTTTTATACATGTCCAAGTAATGGGAAACAAAAAATATCTTTTACATATCCACCCAGTTTATCGACTTTTTCGGAAATGATAGAACGAAAAATGTCTTTGTACACGACAAAAAAATTATCCCATGGAGACCTGTATAATTATTGGGTTTATACCAATGAACAAAAAAAATACAACTTGAGCAATGAATTAATAAGTCGAATAAAAGCTCTAGAAAAAGAAAAAAAAGAAAAGGGATTTCTTGCTCTAGATATGCTCGAAAAAAGGACTAGATTTTGCAATCATGAGAATGAACAAGAATGCTTGACCAAAACATATGATCCTTTATTGAGCGGACCATGCCGTGGAGCAATAAAGGAATTTGATTTACGTACAATCATAAATGATTTTATCCCTTATATGGAGGATTCCATAAAAAGTCTTTGGATAAATAAGATCCATGAGCTACTTCCTAATAATTTCCGAGAATTTGAACATCAAAAGAATTCACTCGGTGGTGGTAAATCATTTTTTAATTATATCGGTAATTCCTTAACTTCATTTTCTTTTGAATTCACACACAATTTTTGTTTGAAAAACTGTTCTTTATTGGCAGAACAAAGAAAAATGGATTCAGAAAGTCAAGCAAAATCTTTGAAATTTGTATTCGATATAATGACAATTGATCCAAATGATCAAACAACTAGAAATGAATCCATTGGAATAGAAGAAATCAGTAAAAAGGTTTCTCAATGGTCATATAAATTGACCAATGCTCTGGAAGAACAGGAGGAAGAAAATGAGGAAAAATCGATGGAAGATATTGAAATTCGTTCAAGAAAAGCCAAACGTGTGATAATTTATACTGATAATGAGAATAATACCAATTCTATTACTAATATGGATAATACTAGTAATATTGATCAAACAGAAGAGGTGGCTTTGATACGCTACCCGCAACAATCGGATTTTCGTAGGGATATAATAAAAGGATCCATGCGTACTCAAAGACGTAAAACAGTTACTTGGCAAATGTTTCAAGCAAATGCGCATTCCCCGCTTTTTTTGGATCGAATAGACAAAACATTTTTTTTTTCTTCTTTTGATATCTCTGAAATGATGAATCTCATTTTTAGGAATTCGGTCAAGAGAGAACCGGAATTGAAAATTTCCAATTTTGAGGAGGAAGGGACAAAAGAAAAGAAAAAAAACGAGGAGAAAAAAGAGGAAAATGAACGGATAGCAATATCAGAAACTTGGGATAACATTATATTTGGTCAAGTAATAAGAAGTTCAACGTTAATAACCCACTCTTTTCTTAGAAAATACATTGTATTGCCTTCATTGATAATAGCTAAAAATATTGGCCGTATGTTATTATTCCAATTGCCCGAGTGGTATGAGGATTTGAAGGAATGGGAGAGAGAAATACATGTTAAATGCACCTATAATGGTGTTCAATTATCGGAAAAAGAATTTCCCCAAAATTGGTTAACAGACGGTATTCAGATAAAGATTCTATTTCCTTTCTATCTTAAACCTTGGCGAAGATCTAAAATACGATCTCATCATAGAGATCCAATGAAAAAAAAAAGAAAAAAAGAAGATTTTTGTTATTTAACAATTTGGGGAATAGAAGCAGAAGTTCCTTTTGGTTCTCCCCGAAAACGACCTTCTTTTTTTGAACCCATTTATAAAGAACTCCAAAAAAAAATTAGAAAAAAAATTAGAAAAGTAAAAAAGAATTTTTTTTTCGTTCGAAAAGTTTTTAAAGAAAAAAAATGGGTTATCGAAATAGTTCTAGTTATAAAACAAAAAATGAAGGAAAAAGTAAACCCCATTTTCTTATTTGAATCGAGGAAGGTAAAAGTATATAAACCGAATGAAAATGTAAGAGATTCTAAAATAAATAATAAGATTATTCGCGAATCAACCATTCGAATTCGATCCATGAATTGGGCAAATTACTCACTCATAGAAAAAAAAATAAAGGATCTTGCTGATAGGACAGTCACAATCAGGAATCAAATAGAACTAGAACGAATCACAAAAGACAAGAAAAAAATAGTTCTAACTTGTGATGATAAAAAATCGGAATCACAGAAACATATTTTGCAGATATTTAAAAGAAAAAAGATCCGATTTATACGTAAATTAAATTTTTTTATGAAATCATTCATTGAAAAAATATACATAGATATCTTTCTACGTATGATTACCATTTTTAGGATCAATGCACAACTTTTCCTTGAATCAATAAAAAAAATTATCACAAAATCGATTTACAACGATGAAACAAATCGAGAAGGAATTGATGAAACAGATCAAAATACAATGAACTTTATTTCGACTATAAAAAAATCGTTTTCTAATTTTTCTAATACTAATATCAGTAATAATAATTCAAATATTTATTATTATTCAAATATTTATTATTATTATAATTATGATTTATCCTCCTTGTCCCAAGCATATGTATTTTACAAATTATCACAAACCCAATTACTTAACAAGTATCGCTTGAGATCTGTACTTCAATATACCAGGACCCATTCTTTTATTATTATTAAGGATAAAATCAAGGATTATTGTATGACACGAGGAATATTTGATTCCAAATCAAAGCAAAAGAAAATTTATAAGTCTGGAAAAAATGAATGGAAAAACTGGTTAAAGGGCCATTATCAATACAATTTATCTCAGACAAAATGGTCTCGATTAGTACCTCAAAAATGGCGAAATAGAATCAACCAACGCTCTATGATTCAAAATAAAAACTCAATTAAATTTGATTCACATAAAAAAGAAAAAGACCAATTAATTCATTACATGAAGCAAAATTACTATGCGATGGCAGTGGATTCATTGACGAGTCAAAAAGAAAAATTTAAAAAACACTACAGATATTATCTTTTATCACATAAATATATGAATTTTGGGAATAGGAAGGACTCATATATTTATGAATCAACATTACAAGTAAAAGGAGACCAAGAAATTCCATACAATTTCAATACACTGAAACCCGAATCATTTTATGTATTGGTAAGTATACCTATTAGTAATTATCTAGAAAAGGAATATATTATTGCTACACATAAAAATCTGGATAGAAAATATTTTGATTGTAGAATTCTCCATATTTGTCTTAGAAAAAATATCGACATTGAGACCTGGACCAATACGCATATCAGCACCAAAATTGAGAAAAATACTAAGACTGAAAACAAAATTATCAAAAAATGGAAAAAAAAAGATATTTTTTCTCTTACAATTCATCAAGGAATTAAACCATCCAATCAAAAAAAACACTTTTTTGATTGGATGGGAATGAATCAAGAAAAGGTTTATCGTACCATATCAAATCTAGAACCCCGGTTCTTACCAGAATTTGTGCCACTCTTTGATGCATATAGGATTAAACCATGGATCATACCAATCAAATTTCTTCTTTTTAATTTTTATTTCTATGAAAATATTAGTCAAAATAAAATAAAAAATCTTCAGATATTACCTAATCAAAAAGAATATCTTAAATTAGAAAATTCCAACCAAGAAAAAAACGAACAACAGGAACAAGAAAATCTTGGATCAGATCTACGAAAACAAAACAAAAAAAATGTTGAAGACAATTACGCAAGATCAGACATTAAAAAAGGTAAAAAGAAAAAACAATCCAAGAAAAAGAAGGAAGCAGAAATAGAATTCTTCCTGAAAAAATATTTCCTTTTTCAATTAAGATGGGATGACTCCTTGAATCGAAATATGATCAATAGTATCAAGGTATATTGTCACCTACTTAGACTGATAAATCCAAGGAAAATGACTATATCCACGATTCAAAGAGGAGAGATGCGTCTGGATGGAATGCTAACTCACAAAGATCTAGCTCTTACAGAATTGATAAAAGAAGGAGTATTGATTGTCGAACCGATTCGTTTATCTATAAATAGGGATGGAAAATTTATTATATATCAAACCCTAGGTATTTCATTGATCGATAAAATTAAGCACCAAACTAACAGAAAATGTATAAAAAAAAGATATGTTGATAAGAAGAATTTTTATAAATCCGTTGCAAGACACGGCAATATACTTGTGAATGGAGACAAAAGTAATTATGATTTCTTTGTTCCTGAAAATATTCTATCTCCTAGACGTCGTAGAGAATTGAGAATTCTAATTTGTTTTAATTCTCGTAATTGGAATTTTGTGGATAGAAATCTAGTATTTTGCAATGAAAGCAACATAAGAAACTCTGGAAAATTTTTGAATGAGGACAAGCATTTTAATACTAATACAGATACAAATAAATTCATTAAATGCAAATTGCTTCTTTGGCCCAATTACCGATTAGAAGATTTAGCTTGTATGAATCGCTATTGGTTTAATACCAATAATGGCAGCCGTTTCAGTATGTCAAGGATATATATGTATCCACGATTCAGAATTTGTTAATAGTATATTTCCTATATATCTGTGATATTTTTCGGTAGATGAAAGCCGAAAGATATACATATACGCTGTATTACATTCTGGTACATGACACGGATTTAATGGCGTATCAACTCAATTGAATCTAGGACGAAATCGGCAGAATCCTTTTAGGTACAAAGAAATCATTCTCTTCCATGAATGTAGAAATGTATTTTCTCTTTCTTTTCTATTCTATCCAAATCAAATTTTCAATTTGATTTGGATAGAATAGAAAAAAATAGGAAAAAATCCAAATTTTTGTGTGTACTAGATTAAAATAACTGGCATAAAGATTATTATTTTTATTTTTCCTGATCGATTCGGTAAAGTAAAATAAATCCATGGGAAAGAAAAAAAGATAGAAAAATTTGTTTATGATCAAAAATTCATTCATCTCAGTTATTTCACAAGAAGAAAAAGAAGAAAACAAGGGTTCTGTTGAATTTCAAGTATTAAGTTTCACCAGTAAGATACGTAGACTTACTTCACATTTGGAATTGCACAAAAGAGATTTTTTATCCCAAAGAGGTCTACGAATAATTCTGGGAAAACGTCAACGGCTCCTGGCTTATTTGTCAAAGAAAAATAGAGTCCGTTATAAGAAATTAATGGATCAGTTGGATATTCGGGAACCAAAAACTCGTTAATTTAATCGTTTGAATTTTTTTTTAATAGTTATTTTATTAGATTTTTCATTTTGATGAACCTCGTTTTGAGGAATTCGTGGAATAATGAATTAAGGAAGAAAAAATATGACTATACCGGCTACAAGAAAAGATCTCATGATAGTCAATATGGGCCCTCACCACCCATCAATGCATGGTGTTCTTCGACTGATCGTTACTCTCGATGGTGAAGATGTTATTGATTGTGAACCCATATTGGGATATTTACACAGAGGAATGGAAAAAATAGCAGAAAACCGAACAATTATACAATATCTTCCTTATGTAACACGTTGGGATTATTTAGCTACTATGTTCACAGAGGCAATAACGGTAAATGCACCAGAACAATTGGAAAATGTTCAAGTACCTCAGAGAGCCAGTTATATCAGAGTAATTATGCTGGAGCTGAGCCGTATAGCTTCTCATTTGTTATGGCTTGGACCTTTTATGGCGGATATCGGTGCACAGACTCCTTTTTTCTATATTTTCAGAGAGAGAGAATTGTTATATGACCTATTCGAAGCCGCCACAGGTATGCGAATGATGCATAATTATTTCCGCATCGGAGGAGTAGCTGCTGATCTACCTCATGGCTGGATAGATAAATGTTTGGATTTCTGCGATTATTCTTTAACAGGAGTTGTTGAATATCAAAAACTTATTACACGGAATCCTATTTTTTTGGAACGAGTTGAAAGAGTGGGCATTATTGGTGGAGAGGAAGCAATAAATTGGGGTTTATCAGGACCGATGTTACGAGCTTCTGGAATCCAATGGGATCTTCGTAAGGTTGATCATTATGAGTGTTACAATGAATTCGATTGGGAAGTCCAATGGCAAAAAGAAGGAGATTCATTAGCTCGTTATTTAGTACGAATAGGTGAAATGGGGGAATCTATAAAAATTATTCAACAGGCTCTAGAAGGAATTCCTGGAGGTCCCTATGAGAATTTAGAAGTCCGACGCTTTGATAGAGCAAAAAATTCCGAATGGAATGATTTTGAATATAGATTTATTAGTAAAAAACCTTCACCCAATTTTGAATTGTCGAAACAAGAACTTTATGTCAGAGTAGAAGCCCCAAAAGGAGAATTAGGAATTTATTTGATAGGGGATAATAGCATTTTCCCCTGGAGATGGAAAATTCGTCCACCCGGTTTCATCAATTTGCAAATTCTTCCTCAGCTAGTTAAAAGAATGAAATTGGCTGATATCATGACGATACTAGGTAGTATAGATATCATTATGGGAGAAGTTGATCGTTGAAATGATAATTGATACGACAGAAGTACAAGCTATCAATTCTTTTTCTACATCGGAATCCATAAAAGAAATCTATGGACTCATATGGATGTTTGTATCCATTTTTACCCTTATATTTGGAATCATAATAGGGGTACTAGTAATTGTGTGGTTAGAAAGAGAAATATCTGCAACGATACAACAACGTATTGGGCCTGAATATGCTGGTCCGTTGGGAATTCTTCAAGCTCTAGCAGATGGGACTAAATTACTTTTTAAGGAGGACCTACTCCCATCTAGAGGAGATATTCGTTTGTTTAGTGTCGGACCGTCTATAGCGGTCATATCAATTCTACTAAGTTATTTAGTAATTCCTTTTGGATACCGCCTTGTTTTAGGTGATCTCAGTATAGGTGTTTTTTTATGGATCACCATTTCAAGTATTGCCCCTATTGGGCTTCTTATGTCAGGATATGGATCGAATAATAAATATTCTTTTTCAGGTGGTCTACGAGCTGCTGCTCAATCTATTAGTTATGAAATACCATTAACTCTATGTGTGTTATCAATATCTCTACGTGTGATTCGTTGGAATATGAACTTTTACCTCTTTCCTAGAAATAAATAAAGAAAAGAGGTTGAATGTATTGAATAGATATTTTTTTTTATTCATCGGTGAGTTAAACCAGATAGTTATATGAGTGAAACAAAACAGCTTATAAATTTGCAGTAAGAAGAGAAAATCTCATTCCCTATGTACAAGAATGAAATTAAAGTAAACATAAGCAGCGTAAACTGTTTACCCCAAGATTGAGATTCTTTGATTAGTCATCATATCTTGAAGCGGGTGCAAAAGATCAACTGTATGGAGTTTCCACTACTGCCTTGTATGTATTAACATACCGGGGATCAATCAAAAATCGGTGGACAGTTAGGAACACCAAGGTACACAAAGGATTAGTAATGGGGATAATGTAAGGTATCAAAAAAGGAGATATTTCTGCATAAAACGAATCATAATAAGGGCTTTAAGTTGGTAGAAATGATCAAGAAGTATCTCCCTACGATTCCGATCTCGAGTATGCTCCTATTCACTGATTAAAGAAATGACTATCAAGAACGAATTAATCCTTTATTTTTTTTCTAAATACCTTCTTCTGAGACAGAAGAAGAGGAACAAAAGAAATGGAATGCAATAATCGAATGAATGAATAAAAATTTTTATAAAATAAAAAAAGATCTTTATTTATTCTTTCTTTCCTATATCCGTATTCATACATACGGAATTCTTATCATTATTCATGAACTAATGCCTATATATATATATATTGATAACGAATATTTTATTGAAAGATTAAGTTATTACCGAACAAAGAAAAATTCTCATTATCATTATAAGTATAAGGATGAGATCAATTCGGAAGCACTTTTTTTCTTATTCTAGCGGACAGAATTCCATTGGTCTAATTTGGGACTCTCCGATGTATCTTTATTCGATCTATCCGGGTGAAAATACCGAACCAGTCCTTACATTTATTTGTGGCCATAGAGGAGCCGTATGAAGCTGAAGTTTCATGTACGGTTTTGTAATAGCGATGGGAACAGTGATGTTATTATCGACTATGATTATCTAATAGTTCAAGTACAGTTGATATAGTTGAAGCACAGTCAAAATATGGTTTTTGGGGGTGGAATCTGTGGCGTCAACCTATAGGGTTTATTGTTTTTCTAATTTCTTCTCTAGCCGAATGTGAGAGATTGCCATTTGATTTACCGGAAGCAGAGGAAGAATTAGTAGCAGGTTATCAAACCGAATATTCAGGTATCAAATTCGGTTTATTTTATATTGCTTCTTACCTAAATCTATTACTTTCTTCATTATTTGTAACAGTTCTTTACTTAGGTGGGTGGAATTTTTCTATTCCGTACATATCTATTCCTGAACTTTTCGGAATAAATAAAATGGCCGGAGTTTTTGGAATTACAATTGGTATCTTTATTACATTAGCTAAAGCTTATTTGTTTCTGTTCATTCCTATCACAACAAGGTGGACTTTGCCTAGGATAAGAATGGACCAGCTATTAAATCTTGGATGGAAATTTCTTTTACCTATTTCTTTAGGTAATCTATTATTGACAACTTCTTCCCAACTTGTTTCACTATAAATAAGAAAATACGATAACGATATTCCAGATTCATAACCTCTTTCAAACAAGAGAAAGAAACATCAATTTATTCCTGGATATTTACAATATGTTCTCTATGGTGACTGGGTTCATGAATTATAGTCAACAAACAATACGAGCTGCAAGGTATATTGGTCAAAGTTTCGTAATTACCTTATCCCACACAAATCGTTTACCTATAACTATTCAATATCCTTATGAAAAATCGATCACATCAGAGCGTTTCCGTGGTCGAATCCACTTTGAATTTGATAAATGTATTGCTTGTGAAGTATGTGTTCGTGTATGCCCGATAGATCTACCCGTTGTTGATTGGAGATTTGAAAGAGATATTAAAAAAAAACAATTGCTTAATTATAGTATTGATTTTGGGGTCTGTATATTTTGTGGTAATTGTGTCGAGTATTGTCCAACAAACTGTTTATCAATGACTGAAGAATATGAACTTTCTACTTCTGATCGTCACGAATTGAATTATAATCAAATTGCTTTGGGTCGGTTACCAATGTCAATAATTGGAGATTACACAATTCAAACAGTTATGAATTCGACTCAAATCAAAATAGACAAAGATAAACCCTTTGATTCAAGAACGATTACCAATTACTAAGATTTTGTTTTGATATAAAAGACCCAAGCTTTTTTTATTTTGTTTGGTCAGTAACTACAAATAATAACTAATAATTATTGATTGTTGAGAATTATTCTTTTATTTAAACTGAGAATATATTTTTCGTGATGATTTCGAAATATACAATCCCCATTACTCTTTTCTCGATAATTTTATCTATATCTACATTAATCCATATAAAAAAAAGTTTTAATTCAATTAGGAATGTATCATATACAAGAAAAAAATGGGGCAACCCCTTTTCCTTTCCTGGACCATTCAGTAAGGTCATGAAATATTTCGACTTATTTATTAATTTCTTATTTTAATAATGGATTTACCTGGACCAATACATGATATTCTTGTAGTATTTTTTGGATCAGTTCTTGTATTAGGAGGTCTGGGAGTAGTATTACTTACCAATCCCATTTTTTCTGCCTTTTCGTTGGGATTGGTTCTTGTTTGTATATCCTTATTCTATATTCTATCGAATTCCTATTTTGTAGCTGCCGCACAGCTCCTTATTTATGTTGGAGCTATAAATGTCTTAATCATATTTGCTGTAATGTTCATGAATGGCTCAGAATATTCCAATGATTCCTATTTTTGGACCATTGGAGATGGGGTCACTTCACTGGTTTGTACAAGTATTCTTTTTTCACTAATTACTATTATCCCAGATACGTCATGGTACGGAATTTTTTGGACTACAAGATCAAGCCAGATTATGGAACAGGACCTAATAAGTAACATTCAACAAATTGGTATTCATTTATCAACAGATTTTTATCTTCCGTTTGAACTCATTTCCATAATTCTTTTAGTTTCCTTGATAGGTGCAATTACTATGGCTCGTCAATAATAAATACTTAGAATTAAATTCTAAATAAATAAAATAAATGGAAAGGTTTAAGGTTTTTATAAGGTTTTTAATTAAACCTATCTATTGCCAATACCTTCTTTTATTCTGTAATCGTTCTATTCTAATCAATCGAATCGGTTGAATTGTTGTTCATATTGAAATGAATCGAGATTGATAAGGAGTTAGTCAATGATGTTCGAGCATGTACTTTTATTGAGTGTTTATTTATTCTCTATCGGTATCTATGGATTGATCACAAGTCGAAAGATGATTAGAGCACTTATGTGTCTTGAGCTTATACTCAATTCGGTTAATATCAATCTCGTAACATTTTCTGATATATTTGATAGTCGCCAATTAAAAGGCGACATTTTCTCAATCTTTGTTATAGCTGTTGCGGCTGCTGAAGCAGCTATTGGGCTAGCTATTGTTTCATCAATCCATCGTAACAGAAAATCAACTCGTATCAATCAATCGAATTTGTTGAATAATTAGTTATGATCATAAGATACATAATATCACATAGAATATTAATCTATTAGATATTATATTAAAAATTTAATATAATATATATTATTAAAAAAAATATTAAATACATATTAAATTAAAAATATAAATAAATTGATATTTTTTATATGTATTTAAATCTAATCTAATTTATTATTATTATAAATATATAAAATGGAATAATAAATATTTTCATATTGAATAAATACTTTGAATTAATATTGAAATATTGACCAATTTGTTGGTCAATTTGAATTCACATGTGCAACTCGCATGATCATGGTTGTTGAAAGAGAAATCAAAGTCTCTTGGACTTTTCTCATGAACAGGTTTAGAAATATATTGATTCTTCAAATTTTGATAAACCACTGCTTCGTCTGGTGTCTACAATATAAATGTATGATTCATTTACTACTAATTTTATTTTACCAGATCGAAAATTTTTTATGCTCAAAGCTGGAATTTATAGATCCAATGTCACATTCAGTAAAAATTTATGATACATGTATAGGGTGTACTCAATGTGTACGAGCCTGCCCCACAGATGTATTGGAAATGATACCTTGGGACGGATGTAAAGCTAAGCAAATTGCTTCCGCACCAAGAACCGAGGACTGTGTAGGTTGTAAGAGATGTGAATCTGCCTGCCCAACAGATTTTTTGAGTGTCCGTGTTTATTTATGGCATGAAACAACTCGCAGCATGGGTCTATCTTATTGATACGTTACAAAAAACTCCACTTGAATCATTTGATTCCTCTTTACCGACAAAAGCCCGTACTCGATAAAATTTATTATTTCGAGCACGGGTTTTTCTGGTCAAAACATATCTTGTCTTTATCACGAGTTATTTTCCTTGGTTAACAATACTTGTAGTTTTGCCGATATTCGCGGGTTCCTCAATTTTCTTTTTTCCTCATAGAGGAAATAAGATGTTTAGATGGTATACTATTTGTATATGCTTATTAGAACTCCTTCTAACAACCTATGCATTCTGTTATCATTTCCAATTGGACGATCCATTAATCCAATTGGAAGAAGATTATAAATGGATAGATATTTTTGATTTTCACTGGAGACTGGGAATCGATGGACTTTCCATAGGACCCATTTTACTGACAGGATTTATCACTACTTTAGCTACTTTAGCAGCTTGGCCAGTTACGCGAAATTCGCGATTGTTCTATTTCCTGATGTTAGCAATGTACAGCGGTCAAATAGGATCATTTTCTTCTCGAGACCTTTTACTTTTTTTCATCATGTGGGAGTTAGAATTAATTCCTGTTTACTTACTTTTATCCATGTGGGGAGGAAAAAAACGTCTCTACTCGGCTACAAAGTTTATTTTGTACACAGCAGGGGGTTCCATTTTTCTCTTAATAGGAGTTCTAGGTATGGGTTTATATGGTTCCAATGAACCAACATTAGATTTTGAAAGATTAGCTAATCAATCATATCCTGTGGCATTGGAAATAATATTATATTTTGGTTTCTTTATTGCTTATGCTGTCAAATTGCCGATTATACCCCTGCATACATGGTTACCAAATACCCATGGAGAAGCACATTACAGTACATGTATGCTTCTAGCTGGAATCTTATTAAAAATGGGAGCATATGGATTGATTCGGATCAATATGGAATTATTACCCCACGCTCATTCTATATTTTCTCCCCGGTTGGTAATAGTTGGAGCGATGCAAATAATCTATGCAGCTTTAATTTCTCTCGGTCAACGCAATTTTAAAAAGAGAATAGCCTATTCCTCTGTATCTCACATGGGTTTTCCAATTATAGGAATTGGTTCTATAACCGACATGGGACTCAATGGAGCCATTTTACAAATACTCTCTCATGGATTTATTGGTGCTGCACTTTTTTTCTTGGCGGGAACGAGTTGTGATAGAACACGTCTTGTTTATCTCGACGAAATGGGAGGGATATCCATCCCAATGCCAAAAATATTTACCATGTTCAGTAGTTTCTCGATGGCTTCTCTTGCATTGCCAGGAATGAGTGGTTTTGTTGCGGAATCAGTAGTATTTTTTGGAATAATTACTAGTCCAAAATATCTTTTAATGCCAAAAATACTAATTACTTTTGTAATGGCAATTGGAGTGATATTAACTCCTATTTATTTATTATCTATGTCACGTCAGATGTTCTATGGATACAAGCTATTCAATGTTCCACACTCTAATTTTTTGGATTCTGGACCACGAGAACTATTTGTTTCAATTTGTATCTTTCTACCCATAATAGGGATTGGTATTTATCCTGATTTCGTTCTCTCGTTATCAGTTGACAGGGTACAAGCTATCCTATCTAATTACTTTTATAGATAGTGTTTCATTAATGAGACAAAAAGTCTTATAATTCTTTAATTTTCAGATTTTTTAAAAATTGTTCGCTGTACAATGCAAAAAAATAAAGTGAATTAGAATTGTAATGAGATGCATTTCGAGTTTTTGTTTTGACAGGTTGTCAAAACAAAAACTCGAACAAGCAAACTTTCGTTATATATGGGACGATATTCTTATGTATTTTTCATGTAGCTTATTCAATTAGATGTTAATGTGAATGAACCATAACTATGTAAACCTATTCCTAATAGATTGACCCCAAAATAGCATATCCAAATTATAAAAAATCCTATAGAAGCTATAAGTGCCGAATTCGTACCTTGTAAACTTTGATTTGTTCTAGTATGTGAATAAATCGCGAATATGGTCCAAGTAATAAATGCCCAAGTTTCCTTCGGGTCCCAACTCCAATAAGATCCCCATGCTTCATTGGCCCATACTGCTCCACAAAGAATGCCTATGGTTAAAAAGGTAAACCCTAAACTAATCATACGATAACTCCAATAATCCAAACGTTGAGTCAATTGATATTTGTAATAGTTTGGAAATGAAAGAAAAGAAGGGTTTTTAAAAACGCTTCTTCTTTTTTCATTCAAGTATTTAATCTCACCAAAGAAAAATGATCTAATTAAGAAATTATTGCTTTTACAAAAAAAATGGATGTTGTTTCGAAATGTAATGATTAGAAGAGCAATTGATAATAATGATCCGCATAAAAGAGCTGCATAGCTCAATAACATCATACTTACGTGCATCATTAACCACTGAGATTGTAGAGCAGGTACTAATATTGCGGATTGATGCATTTCAGTTGAAAGACCCGACGTAGCGAAGCCTTGAGTAAAAATAGTACTTGGGGTAGTTATTATGCTTAAATCATTTTTATGGTTCAATTTCTTGGAAATTATATGAATAATAAATAAACTACATGAAAGGAAGATTAATGACTCGTATAAGTTACTTAACGGAAAATGTCCCGAAGAAATCCAACGAGAAATTAATAATCCTGTTATAGAGAAAAAGGTGGCTATCATCCCTTTTTCCGATGAATCGCGTAATCCTACGATTTCATAGACTAATAAGTTCATGAAATGAATCGTAATCACAATTGAAATGATCGAAAAAGAGATATGAGTTAATATATGTTCTAAAGTCACAAATATCATAAAAAAAGTGTCCCATTACAGAATTGAAATCGGAAATTGAATACATTATAGGATACATTGTGTCTCTTTTAGAGGATGCCGCCACTCGGACTCGAACCGAGATGCTCTAGCACTGCTTCCTAAGAGCAGCGTGTCTACCGATTTCACCATGGCGGCTTACTTGAAATAATAATATTCAATTCATGTTGAATCGTCAAGAATCAAGGATTCAATATAGTTTAGGAAACATTAGAATCGATGAAAAAAGACTCGTTTAAATTCATATTTGAATCTTCATTCAATAAAATAATCCTTAGTTAGTATCGTCCTAGGTTCAGTTTTAACAATCAACTTTCACGTACTATAAACTAAGTTCCCCCGATACAGTTGAAATTTCGATAGTTTTGCTCTCAGTCGAGGTATAGAATTAAGAATTGTCCTTTTTCTTTCTATTTTTTTTGATGATTTGTTTTTCATTTTGAATCCGATGAAATCGGATAAATGAAAAAGATTGATTTTTTTTATTGAAAAAAAAAAATCAAATAACTAAGATCTCATATGTATTACAATTTCATCACTAAATCCATTTGGAATTTTTCTAACGATTCCGATACTTTAGTATCATTAAGTATTAATACTCTTCATTGTGTATATGTATATAATATAAATAAGGTAACATTTACCAAACCAATTAAGTTTTAGGCTAGGCATATAAAAAAAAAGAGTTTAAATTTCTATGGCAATTGTACTATTCACAATAGAAAATCTTAATCCTATTTTTCTATTGTGAAAAGTTAATGGATAGGGAAAAAACACTATTCTTAATAAGAACCCAATATACAGAAAACTCTTATTCTACATACCACAGCTAGTTATAACTAATATTGAGTAGTTCAATACATTAATTAATGTGAATCGTTCATCTTAAAAAATTTTCAGTTCTTCGGGCTATGTCAATTCCGATTATCCCAAGACTTTATTATTTGTTTGTCGCACAAAAAAACTTTTTGAATGTCCGGTAGAAACCGATTTCGCTAAAGAAAAAGCTTTTACTGCAGTTAAATATCCCCTTTTCTTCCAAATATTCCTACGAATATGTTTTTTTGACATAGAAATACATTTTTTTGGAACTGCCATTCAAAAAAGAGTTACTCATTTTTATTTATCGTTGTATGTGAAAGACATGTATTGTTCGGAATAGATCGTTTTTTTTAATCATTATCTATACTTTATTCTGTGAATAATAGTTTTTTTTTTACTTTCAACATTTAACATAATTTAACATTTAACATAAAATAACAAATAATATATATATATATATATTATATATATAATTTTATTATTATATTTTTTTCATTATTATTGTTTATTGTTCTTTTCGAAAGAGATAAGAATTGGTGAATCGGAAACAATTATTAATTATAAAAAAAAATCTCAATTTGTTTGTTTTCTTATGGAACATACATATCAATATGCATGGATAATACCTTTTCTTCCACTTACAGTTACTATGTCAATAGGATTTGGACTTATACTTATTCCGACAGCAACAAAAAATATTCGTCGTATATGGGCTTTTCCTAGTATTTTTCTGTTAAGTATAGCTATGGGATTTTCGGCCAATCTGTCTATTCAACAAATAAATGGAAGTTTTATTTATCAATATCTATGGTCTTGGACCATAGATATTGATTTTTCCTTAGAGTTTGGATATTTGATCGACCCACTTACTTCTATTATGTCAATACTAATTACTACTGTTGGAGTCATGATTCTTATTTATAGTGACAATTATATGTCTCACGACCAAGGATATTTGAGATTTTTTGCTTATATGAGTTTTTCTAATACTTCCATGTTGGGATTAGTTACTAGTTCTAATTTGATACAAATTCATATTTTTTGGGAACTAGTGGGAATGTGTTCATATTTATTAATAGGGTTTTGGTTCACACGACCGATTACCGCAAGTGCTTGTCAAAAAGCTTTTGTAACTAATCGTGTAGGAGATTTTGGTTTATTATTAGGAATCTTAGGTCTTTATTGGATAACAGGTAGTTTGGAATTTCGGGATTTGTTCGAAATAGCTAATAACTTGATCCATAATAATGGGGTCAGCTCCTTATTTGCTACTTTGTGTGCCTCTTTATTATTTGTCGGTGCAGTTGCTAAATCTGCACAATTCCCCCTCCACGTATGGTTACCTGATGCCATGGAAGGACCTACTCCTATCTCGGCCCTTATACACGCCGCTACTATGGTAGCAGCAGGAATTTTTCTTGTAGCTCGGCTTATTCCTCTTTTCATAGACATACCTTATATAATGAATTTCATTTCTTTAATGGGTGTAATAACAGTACTATTAGGAGCTACTTTTTCTCTTGCTCAAAGAGACATTAAAAGAAGTTTAGCTTATTCTACAATGTCTCAATTAGGTTATATTATGTTAGCTCTAGGTATAGGTTCTTATCGAGCGGCTTTATTCCATTTGATCACTCATGCCTATTCTAAAGCTTTATTGTTTTTGGGATCTGGATCTATTATTCATTCAATAGAACCTATTGTTGGATATTCACCAGAAAAAAGTCAGAATATGGTTCTTATGGGTGGTTTAACAAGATATGTTCCAATTACAAGAACTACTTTTTTATTAGGTAC